ACAATTGCCGAATTCGCGTCTTGCAAATTTGTATTTGTTCTAGTTCTAGTATGTAAATAAATAGCGGATATGGTCCAAGTAATAAATGCCCAAGTTTCCTTGGGGTCCCAATTCCAATATGATCCCCATGCCTCATTAGCCCATACTGCTCCCGAAAGAATACCTATGGTTAAAAAGATAAATCCTAGACTAATGACACGATAACTCCAACGATCCAATTGCTGAATCAATTGATACCTGTGATAATTTCTAAACGAAAGAAAAGAAATGTTTCGTAAAAAATTGCTTCTTTCATTCACGTATTGGATCTCGCCAAAGGAAAATGGCCCAATTGATAAATGATTGCTTTTACCAAAAATATCTATGTTTTTTCGAAATGTAATGACTAGAAGAGCTACTGATAATAATGATCCACATAAAAGAGCTGCATAGCTCAATACCATCATACTTACGTGCATCATTAACCACTGGGATTGGAGAGCAGGTGCTAATATTGTGGATTGGTGCATTTCGGTTAAAAGACCCGAAGTAGCAAAGCCTTGGGTAAAAATAGCACTTGGCGCGGTTATTGCGCTTAAATAATTTTTATGGTTGATAAAATACAGAACCATATGAATAATGGAGAAACTCCATGAAAGGAACATTAATGATTCATATAAATTACTTAAGGGGAAATGCCCCGAATAAATCCAACGAATAACTAATAATCCTGTTATACAGAAAAGGGTAGCTATCATGCCTTTTTCTGACGAATCATATAGTCCTACAATTTTGTGGACTAATAAGGTGATAAAATAAATCGTAATTACAATTGAAACGATCGAAAAAGAGATGTGAGTTAATATATGTTCTAAAGTCGAAAATATCATAAAAAAATCCTAAAAAAAAAGGAGGGTCCTTCAACAATGGAATGGAAATCGGGAATTGATTTCATTATAGGATTTATTCTATCTCTTTTAGAAGATGCCGCCACTCGGACTCGAACCGAGATGCTCTAGCACTGCTTCCTAAGAGCAGCGTGTCTACCGATTTCACCATAGCGGCTTGCTAGAAATCATAATAGCCCATCCATATTCAATCGTCGAGATTGAAGGAGTCAATCCAATGCAATATTTTTTAGGAAACATTAGGATCGATCAATAAAGACTAGTTCAAATTCCTATTTGAACGTTCAATAATCCTTAGTACCGTGGGAAGGTGTTAGTTTTAACAATGGGCTTTCGCGTGTTTTAAGCTCTTATGGAATGGAACAGTTGAACTAGATAGTTCTGTCCTCAACCCAGGCATAGAACTCAAAAATGTCCTTTTTTCGTTTTTATATCTCATTCTCATTTTTTGACGATTTTTTTCTCATTTATCTGATTTCATGGATCCGAAATAAAAAAAAAAAAAAAATAGGATTTTGTATAGATCACAATTTCATCACTACATACAAGGGATTTCTCTAAATATTTGGATAGCTTGGTATCAAAACTGTATTAATTGATTGTTGGGATTCTCATTGTGTACATAATTCGTGTTAGGATTTATCAAACCAATTAGGTAAATTAGGTATTGGGATGTACATATAACAAAAGAGTTTCAATCTCTATCGGAATTTTACCGTACTTCAAAAATCTATTTCTAAAGAAAAGAAAATAGAGTTATCAAGATATATATCTATATAGATATATATCTTGATCGATCCTCCAGTCCAAACATAGGATCCATATTGGGGATACATAATCCAATAAACCCCTTCTTCCTAAAAGAAAAAGAAGACTTTATTATTGATTATTGTGAAAATGGAATCGATGGGGAAAATGACAATCCCCATCCCACAAATTTTTAAAACCACTAAAAAGAAAAGCGAAACTTTGTATCTTGTGCTTAACTACTTCTTTTCTTTTTAGTTTGAAAAAAAAAAAAGGCAAGAGTACCATTTTTAGAATCCAGTAGACAGAAGAATTCTTATTCTACATACCACAACAGTCAGTTCCCTCTCATATCGATCAGTTCAAAATATTAGTTAATGGGAATCATTCATCTTCTAAATTCAATTAGCCAATTCATCGAGTCATATCGATTCAGATTATTCCAAGACTTGATTACTTGTTTGTCGCACAAAAAAACTTTTAGAATTCCCGGTAGAAAGAGATTTCGCTAAAGAAAAAGCTTTTAACGCCGCCCAATACCCTTTCCTTTTCCAAATATTTTTACGAATACGCTTTTTTGACATAGAAGTACGTTTCTTTGGAACTGCCATTTTTCAATTAAGAGGTTACTCATTGTTATAGTTGGATGTGAAAGACATTTATTGTTCAAAATGGATCGTTCTTTCTATTCCTTATCTACTTATCTATATATTTATTCCCTAGATGATACTTCTTTCATAATATACAATATAGATACGTGTACATCGTATAGAGTATCCCTAGAAAAAAATAAAAAAAAAATCGAAAAGTTTAAGAACCCTTACCTAATTGAAGAAAACAATACTGTAACATTTTTTTTTTATTAA